GACGTTCGGCAGAATATATGACTCATGCTCCTTTAGGTTCCTTAAATTCTGTAGGGGGCGTAGCTACTGAGATCAATGCAGTCAATTATGTCTCCCCAAGAAGTTGGTTATCTACCTCTCATTTTGTTCTAGGATTTTTCCTATTCGTGGGTCATTTATGGCACGCGGGAAGGGCTCGGGCAGCGGCAGCGGGATTTGAAAAAGGAATTGATCGTGATTTTGAACCTGTTCTTTCCATGACTCCTCTTAACTAAAGTAGTAGGTAAAACAGGAAAGTAAAACTCGGTTCATATTTAAAAGTCTTCTTTGTTTCTTTCAATTCAATCTAAATTTTTCTGGCTCGGCTATACTATCCAGCCGAGCCATTCTCCTTTATTTATCATGCTAAGAAGTAAAAAAAGCCAATAAAGATAAAAATATATTCATCCAACAAAAGGAGAGAGAGGGATTCGAACCCTCGATAGTTATTTTTATGAACTATACCGGTTTTCAAGACCGGAGCCATCAACCGCTCGGCCATCTCTCCGAAAGATAATTTCTATTTTATTTTTTTTTCGCCAAATAGAACATAGCCCTATGAGTTAATACGATCACTATGTAGAGAAAGATATAGGGTGTGACTTTCTTTAATAGGTCTATAAATCTGGCTATATAAATAACTGAGATACGCGATCCAGTATACCCATTTGTGAAGTAAAAAAGAACCTTTAACTTCATGTCCGAATAGAATAAAAGTGGTAAAAATAAATTGGAACTAAGTCATCTCGAATCAACGGATTCATGATAAAATCCCTTTATCTATTAAAATTTTTTAGTGGGTAAGAGGATTAAATGGTGTATATTCTTTTGTTAATAGCTTGGAGGATTAAAAACATGACTATTGCTTTCCAATCGGCTGTTTTTGCATTAATTATTACTTCATCAATCTTACTGATTAGTGTACCCGTTGTATTTGCGTCTCCTGATGGTTGGTCGAGTAACAAAAATGTTGTTTTTTCTGGTACATCTTTATGGATTGGATTAGTCTTCTTGGTGGGTATCCTTAATTCTCTTATCTCTTGAATTCATTCGTTGCAGATCCAAAAATGAGATGACCCCCTCCCATTCCATGAATTACACATTCAAATTCAATATAAGTCCATAAAATGCAAATAAAGAAAAATTTAGAGGGGGGGTCGAACTTCTGGAACTTGAATTAAATATGAATAAAAGATTAATAAATAGTTACTAAATATGAAATAGTAATAAAAAAAATAAATAAAAAAACGAATAAAAAATTGAGATCTGATATCAATTATCAATATAGAATATAATATTTTATGGAAATAGAAGAATCATATATTCTTGAACTTGAATATGGAATTCAATATTAAATATAAATATATAGAATAAATATTAATATATAATATAAATATATATATTTATATATATTAATAGAATTGTTAATTGAATTTATTTGGTGGTAGAATTTTCTGAAATGACCCCAAACCAAAGAGTGTATCTCGTCTAGCTTTGAACAAATATTATCCATAAATTTATTATCAAGAAGGGCAAAAAATGCGGATATAGTCGAATGGTAAAATTTCTCCTTGCCAAGGAGAAGACGCGGGTTCGATTCCCGCTATCCGCCCAAATCCAAATATAAATGGATTCAAAAAGATAAAAGATTCGGTATAGTTGACCGGGAAATATAGTAATTTTTTCCTCGCGTCCCAAAAGACACGTATTAATTAATCACTAGTTAGTAGAATCAAACTTACATTTCTTAAAAAAAAAATGTTGCGGAGACAGGATTTGAACCCGTGACCTCAAGGTTATGAGCCTTGCGAGCTACCAAACTGCTCTACCCCGCGCTGAAACAAAAAAACTTGGACTAAACTCTAATAAACAAAGAAGAATTGAAGGAGCCCCTATTCCATATCTGTACAAATAGAATAGCCTATTTAGACAGAATGGTAAAGGGGCCTCATCGATCATATAAACATATAAAAAAAGTAGAAAAATTAAGGGATACTTAAATCCTTACCAGCTTGATCTTGTTGCCCCTGGCAACAAACAAGCCTGAACCATTTCCCGAAGGATGTGTCCAGATAGTCCAAAGTCTCGATAGTTAGCTCTCGGTCTTCCGGTCGAAAAGCAACGTCGATGAAGACGTGTAGGTGCACTATTACGCGGTGGGGATTGTAATTTTCCATGAATTTTCCATTTCTCACTTAGCGACGGAATCTTACTTATTTCCTTTTTTGAGGATCGACGAATCAAATGATATTTTTTTTCCAATTTTTGCCTCTTCTTCTCCCTATAAATCAAACTTTTCTTTGCCATAATGCTTCAGTTCCTCTTATTATCAATGATAATGATACAAATCGGATCCTAGATGTAGAAATAAATATAAGAGTGCATACCTATATTTTTTTTATTAAAAAAATATATGATTGCGGATAGAATACATAAATAATTAACCGAATTTGCCCGATGTGGAGGCAATCAAGAAAGCCGC